ACTTGTTAGTAGAGTTCCAACGAAAACGCCCCATTGAAGGGAATGCCAGAATTTTCTATTTCTAGGATCAATCAAATAGGGTTTTGTCGTTATAAAACATGGGATTCTACGGAAGCAATGAGAAATAGATACGAATAGAACAAGAAAGGGGGAAATAAAAAAAACATAGTATAGAAAAGTTATACAAAGTTATATACGAATCACTACCCCCCTTTTTTATTTCCTTAATGGAATTTCATTTGATTAGGGAGAAGTTCCTTAAAAATCTCCGCCTTCTTTAAAATATCCTGAACAGTTCCTGTAGGCTGAGCACCTTTTTCAAGGAAATAGAGAATAGCAGGAACATTTAAATAAGTTTGATTCCTTATCGGATCATAAAAACCCACTTTCCGAAGATCTCTTCCCTCTCTTCGGGATCGAACATCAATTGCAACGATTCGATAGACGGCTCATTGGGATAGATGTAGATGAACAATACCCCCCCTAGAACCGTATAGGAAGTTTTCTCCTCGTACGGCTCGAGAAAAAATGATTCGAAGTTTTTTCTATGTATAGAATTCTAACGAATGGCAAAAGGATCCATAAAATCAATTAGACTGTGATTTAACTCATTTTTTTCTTCTTCCCTCTTGAAAAAAAAAATCATTTGTACTCATAACTCAAGTTGGAAAATTATCAAAAATAGCTCAAAGGAAAATCTTTAGGCAATTTCATTTTTTGAGTGGTCTTTAACCCCCTTTTTTGTTTGTCTCGTTGAAAATCTATTTTGATTCTTTATTCTGATCCAGTTATTAAGACAATGGAAACGGCGTTTCCTTGTTCTGGGATCCTTTATCTTTGTTTTAAATCATTGGGTTTAGACATTACTTCGGTGCTTCTTAATCCTTTCAAAATGGCAGCAACATACCCTTTTTGTGATTTCTTTCTATCAAAGAATCATATGAACGATTGATTCCCGCGTGATACACTTTGGATCCAAAGGGTTTTATCAATTCCAACAAATTTGCTTTTGGAATTGAAAACTTGCTCGAATCGGATCCTTTCGATTTCTATATCGAAGATCTACTTACGAAGTTGTTCCAATTTATTGATTGGCATTAACCCTAGATCCTTGCCCCTGAGAAATGAATCAATACTTTCTACTCGAGCTCCATCATGTACTATTTACATTACAACCCAACAAAAAAGAGGGGTTGTAGTGGAAGAGAACAAACGATGTCGAGCCAAGAGCACCTTCATTCCTATATAAACCTATAAAAAATGGTGGATGTAAGACTAAGAATCCACACCGGATCGTGTCCTTCAAGTCGCACGTTGCTTTCTACCACATCGTTTCAAACGAAGTTTTACCATAACATTCCTCTAATTTGGAACCAGTATGGAATTGATTCAATTATGGAATCATGAATAGTCATTGGTTCAGTCGGTACATAGACATAGTAATCTATACTTTTTTTTCTATACATAATACATAGATGGTGAAGATTTTTCTGAAAAAATCTTAGCAAGGCCCCATCTTTAAAGATTACATTTGATCATCATAAGAAAGCTAAATCTCTGTTTCTTTTCGAATTGAATCATCAATCATTTAAAGCAAATAAATAGATCTAACAATAAAGCCAATTTCGTTTTTTTCATGAGATGGCTAAAAAAGACTGATGTAAGGGAAGAGTTAGGTCCTTATTCTTTCGATTCTTATTTTTTCAATCAGATGAACGAATAGGGGGTTTTCGTATCTATCAGATAGACTGAACAACTGTCACTGTTATGGATATTCTATGTTAAAGTGAAATATTTCCATTTTCACATAGAAGGGATTACAATTCTTTTTCACAAAAACCGAAAGACTGTTGTTACTGAAATAGAATGAAATCGAACGATAACAATACATACATATAAGCTAAGCATTTCCTCATTGTAATTTTATATGTATTTTATTTAACCTGGGGTTAAGTAATCTTTCTGCAATCTTGCCATAAAGTAAAATGAATAAAATGTATGAATCACCCCCCCGTCTCAATCATTACATGGATTTACAATTATTCATTAGAGCCAAACACGAAATACTTAAAAAGTTCAAAGAAAATACATCGGTTACATATGTAACTTGATTCTTTGTTAATGCAATTTGGACAGACACAGATATTCAAATTAATACCTTCCATTGCTGATTGCTGATTAACGCCTATCTACTCCCCAAATTCTATGGGAATGATGAGTCATAAATAAAAAAAGGATCCTTTTTTACGGAATGCGAACTATCTTGTCTAGGGACAAAGACAAACAAGTCCAGATTAAGTCCTTGTCCTCTGCTCCTATTTTTTATTTTACCCTAACCCAGTCTTAAGAGACTTAATCCCATTGAGTGAATTTCATTAGTACCAAGAACCCCCTCTTACTCTTGTTTAGAATTCAGAGATCCGCAGAACATTAGAACATTCATAATTGGGATACTTTAAATGATAGGGAATAAAAGATAGGTAAGATAGGCTCTTTCGCATTTCGATTCAAAAAGGATCTTTGAAAATTCAAATAGATATGGGACGTCAGGTTTTTCTAAGTAACTAATTTCCTTCAATATGAAGGAAATGAGCATAGGACAAAAGCCCGCCCTACTTTTTTGAATTCAAACTCTTGTGATCTATGTTCCCATCTTACTTGGATCACAAATATATTCAGTTACATCAGCATGTCATTTGAACTCGATTAAGTTCAGTTTTTGATGATATGATTCAGAGAAGAATCATTAAAAATAAGAAAAGAAACAATAATCACATTCTATCCAATATTAGGCCTTTAAACAGAATGTTGTTTCAAAAAGCAATGCAATCTTTATTCTGATAAAATTATGATAGAACGGATATGCTCTGGGACGGAAGGATTCGAACCTCCGAATAGCGGGACCAAAACCCGTTGCCTTACCACTTGGCTACGCCCCATTTCGATTTCTATTCGATAGATTTCTATTCAACACTCATAAAGAATAATATTGGTATTGGGTGTTCGTCAATTCCGGTCCAAATATCTATAGAAAATCTTTATAGAACAGATTAGATTCTTGCTAGGATTTTGACACGTGTAGATATAGAATTCAACTGAATTTATTGATCATTACATATAATTCAATTAAGATATTGTATGAAAGAAAGTATGATTTCTTCTATTCTCTTTTGAGAATTGGAGGATTTTTGATTGGGTAGGTTCAAAGAAAAAGAAGGTTTTTTTCTACCTTACTTGATTTTTACTTATATCAATAACTCAATCAAAATGCAATTATCTCCAAGAAAAAAATGTCTGTTATGCTTAATATCTTTAGTTTGATCTGTATCTGTCTTAATTCTGCCCTTTATTCGAGTAGTCTTTTATTCGCCAAATTGCCCGAGGCCTATGCTTTTTTGAATCCAATCGTAGATGTTATGCCAGTCATACCTTTGTTCTTTTTTCTCTTAGCCTTTGTTTGGCAAGCTGCTGTAAGTTTTCGATGAAATCTTTAATACTATGCCTAGGAAATTCATGATTTATTCGAGAAAAAAAATTCTAACAATACAAATACAATTAATAAGATCAACTAAGTCTTACAGTATGAACCTTCGATTCAAACATGGAAAGTCTGGGATAGCCGCGATAAATCAAAATTAGGCTCGCCCCATTTCCCCATTCTGACCTTTTTTCCAATGAAAGACCCTAACCCTATTAGGGTCCTCCACAATATCTAATTGTGGATATGAAAGAAATTTTTGGTAATGAAAGACTCTTATTACAAATGAATTTTCATTTCGAAAAATGCTTTTCTATTTCTAGAAAGCACTTCATTTCTTGGTGTCAAAATAGAATATGTGGTATAAAAATGGAGGATCTATTCTCTTTTCTCGTTTTTTCCCAAAAATGATCTTGGAGATTGTGTAATGCTTACTCTCAAACTTTTCGTTTACACAGTAGTGATATTCTTTGTTTCTCTCTTCATCTTTGGATTCCTATCTAATGATCCAGGACGTAATCCTGGGCGTGAAGAATAAAATAAAAAAGGGTTTGCGAAATTTGAAAGATAAATCAATCATCAACGGAAAGAGAGGGATTCGAACCCTCGGTACGAATAACTCGTACAACGGATTAGCAATCCGCCGCTTTAGTCCACTCAGCCATCTCTCCCAATTGAAAAAGATAATTATTATTACTATGTTACATTACACATGAAGTAAGGATTGAAAAAAGTCTTTCTTTCTCTTTCTTTATATTATGTACAACTTTTCTCAGCAATTTAGATAAAGTAAGGGCTCGAAAGGTCCAATAGAAAGAAAAAATATAAAGAAAAATAAAGAAGGCCTCGTTGCTTTGATTTTGTTCCTTTTATTCCCATGGCCTGGCCTGGTCAATACCTAGCCGGGCCTTTTTTTTGTTCCAACGAATCCTAGATAAAATCTAAAATAATTTATCTGATTTGAAAACAAAAATGCTTGCTATTAAAGCAACAACAAAAAGACGAAGGACTTTTTCCTTTCTTATTATATAAAATCAAAGTGTCATTTCTTATTATTCTGTCTTCCTTTTTTATTTACTTGACGACCCTACTGGAATCAAAAAATGAAACTATGGATTCTTACACAATGCATTTTTATGTTATGATTTCAGTGGTTTTGGCGAGCCGTATCTATCAAACTCCTCCAGCAAAAGAAAAGATAGAACTTGTTATTTAGTTATTTAAATGAGCCCTCTTTTCCGAATCTCATGAAATTTGAATTCCCCCACGAAAAACGTCAACACTCTAATTTTCATGATTCTTTTATGATCCTATCTTGATTACGCCTAATTCCCCTGTTCGACAAAAGGTCCATTTTTGTATAATAATCACATTGTAGCGGGTATAGTTTAGTGGTAAAAGTGTGATTCGTTCTATATAACCCTCTTAATAGTTAAGGGGTCTTTCGGTTTGATTCATATTCCGATCAAAAACTTTATTTCTTAAAAGGATGTAATCCTTTACCTCTCAATGACATATTCGA